GGATAAGTAAGATAACAAGTAATTATTCTCCGTTCTCTTAATTGAATTACAATTAAACTCGGCCCAATCTTTTACTAAAAGGATTGAGCCGAATACAAAGATTCTATTGCATGTATTTTGGATAAATACATATATCTCTAGATATACAAGATTTGAAATAGAAAATCTCAGACTCAAATGTTTCTATTCTTGTCTTGAATCCACAATTAAACCTATGGATCCTTAGGATTGGTATATTCTTTATATATCCTCGAGTTTCCCTGAATCAAGCGAAGTATCACAAATCTTTTGACCCATCCCGTATATTGTCTTTTTCGTTCCGTGTTGGAATAGAACCTTAATTTAGTAGTTAGTTATTAGACGAGATTTTACGAAAAAATTCTTTCTAGGAAAGAACAAATATTTTTTTTTCGATGCGAAGATATAGGAAAAACCACCTTTTATCATTATAGTTAGAATGAAAAGGGATTCCATCCTATTCATATATAGTGAAGTCTTACCCCCGGATTCCCACAAAAAGAGAATCCTTTTTCACACTTCTTAATTAGAAGTGATTGAATTTCTATGTTTAGTCTGATAGGAAATAAGATATTCAAATACAAATAAAGAATTGTGGATCGAATGACTATTCATCTATTCTATTTTTATGCAAATAGGGGGCAAGAAAACTCTATGGAAAGATGGTGGTTTAATTCGCTGGTGTTTAAGAAGGAGTTAGAACACAGGTATGGGATAAAGAAATCAATGGACAATCTTGGTCCTATTGAAAATACTAGTGAAAGTGAAGATCCGAATAGAAAAGGTAGGGCTAAAAACATTCATAGTTGGAGGGGTCGTGATAATTCTAGTTACAGTAATGTCGATCATTTATTTGGCGTGAAAGATATTCGGAATTTCATTTCTGATGATACTTTTTTAGTTAGGGATAGTAATGGAGACAGCTATTCGATCTATTTTGATATTCAAAATCAGATTTTTGAGATTGACAAGGATCATTCTTTTCTGAGTGAACTAGAAAGTTCTTTTTCTAGTTATGGCAATTCTAGTTATATGAATAATGGATCTACGAGTGAAGATTCCTTATACAATCCTTACATGTATGATACTCACTCTAGTTCCAATAATAACATTACTAGTTGCATTGACAATTATCTTCAGTCTCAAATCTGTATTGATACGTCCATTGTAAGTGATAGTAGTGACAGTTACATCTGTAGGTGCGTTTTTGATAAACGTAGAACGGGTAGTGAAATCGGGGGGTCCAGTATACAAACCCTCGCGAAGAGTAGTGATTTAACTCTAAGAGAAAGGTCTAACGATCTCGATGCAACTCAAAAATACAAGCATTTGTGGGTTCAATGCGAAAATTGTTATGGATTAAATTATAAGAAATTTTTGAAATCAAAATTGAATATTTGTGAACAATGTGGATATCATTTGAAAATGAGTAGTTCAGAAAGAATCGAACTTTTGATCGATCCCGGTACTTGGGATCCTATGGATGAAGACATGGTCTCTCTGGATCCCATTGAATTTCATTCGGAGGAGGAGCCTTATAAAGATCGTATTGATTCTTATCAAAGAAAGACGGGATTAACTGAGGCTGTTCAAACAGGCGTAGGTCAACTAAATGGTATTCCCGTAGCAGTCGGGGTTATGGATTTTCAGTTTATGGGAGGTAGTATGGGATCCGTAGTCGGGGAGAAAATTACCCGTTTGATTGAGTACGCTACCAATCAACTTCTACCTCTTATTATAGTGTGCGCTTCGGGAGGGGCGCGCATGCAAGAAGGAAGTTTGAGCTTGATGCAAATGGCTAAAATATCGTCTGCCTTATATGATTATCAATCAAATAAAAAGTTATTTTATGTATCAATCCTTACATCTCCTACTACTGGTGGGGTAACAGCTAGTTTTGGTATGTTGGGAGATATCATTATTGCGGAACCCAATTCCTACATTGCATTTGCGGGTAAAAGAGTAATTGAACAAACATTGAATAAAACAGTACCCGAAGGTTCACAAGCGGCTGAATATTTATTCCAGAAGGGCTTATTCGACCTAATCGTACCACGTAATCCTTTAAAAAGCGTTCTGGTTGAGTTATTTAAGTTCCACGCCTTCTTTCCTTTGAATTCGAATTCAATCAAGTAGAGCGCACTAAGTGCCATTTTTTCTTTGTAGCAAACAAGTAGTTAGCTTATCGGAATCAAAGTAAATAAGAATGGATTTTTCTTTGGTGATCTAAGATCTAATTGTAGAAAGAATCAAAAGTTGCGGATAACTCTTTTTTTTTACCTAGATTCCCGATTCCTAATTAAGAAGTCTCTATCAACAAGATTAAAGCGTGAGTTCTTCCTTTCGTGAAATGTTGATTATCATATGTATCTTTCATGTAGAAAGATGAATAAGTCCATTTATTTAGTTCTACATTCCTTGGACTTATTCTATATACTCACTTAGATATATAGATACTTATATCTCTACTAAGAATTTTCAAATTGAATTAATTCATAATAATAATAATTACAATTCTTAATTATAATTAGTAGAAATAGAAAATATGATATTAAAAAAAAATAATAACAGGTACAAATAGTAAACCGAGGTACCCATTTTATGATAACTTTCCATTTTCCCTCTATTTTTGTGCCTTTAGTAGGCCTAGTATTTCCGGCACTTGCAATGGCTTCTTTATTTCTTCATGTTCAAAAAAACAAGATTGTTTAGATCTGAGGGGACCCAATCCAATCTCATCCGTTTTTTTTTTTTGAAAGTTAGACTTGTAGCATAACACAGATATTTATTTTGGGAAATATGGTATAACATGGGATTTCCGCCGAACATAAAGGAAAAAGCTCTTATGCCTGCAGAAAATGATCTATGGGTAAATGAATTCTAGCTAGTTTCAAATAGATCAGGATCGCTGGATCTGGATGGCTAATGGTCGATCTATATGTATATCAATGTGTATATTGGGATCATATGAAGGGTATATTATTATTTTAGATCTAATCAATTTGATGAATTACTCCTAAAGGTTCACATCAAACTAGTGCTAGTTCACATCAAACTAGTGCTAGTTGATGAGAGTTCCTTCGAAAAAAAAAAGTAAAGTCAAAATCATTTGGGGTATTCTCTCAATTCCAATAAAATGCAATCGGATCAAGTATGAGTTGGCGATCAGAACATATATGGATAGAACTTATAACGGGGTCTCGAAAACTAAGTAATTTTTGCTGGGCCCTTATCGTTTTGTTAGGTTCATTAGGATTCTTATTGGTTGGAACTTCCAGTTATCTTGGTAGAAATTTGATATCTTTTGTTCCGTCTCAGCAAATCCTTTTTTTTCCACAAGGGATCGTGATGTCTTTCTACGGGATCGCGGGTCTCTTTATTAGTTCCTATTTGTGGTGCACAATTTCATGGAATGTAGGTAGTGGTTATGATCGATTCGATAGAAAGGAAGGAATAGTGTGTATTTTTCGTTGGGGATTTCCTGGAAAAAATCGTCGCATATTCCTCCGATTCCGCATAAAAGATATTCAATCCGTTAGAATCGAAGTTAAAGAGGGTATTTATGCTCGTCGTGTCCTTTATATGGACATCAGAGGCCGGGGAGCTATTCCCTTGACCCGTACTGATGAGAATTTGACTCCACGAGAAATTGAACAAAAAGCCGCGGAATTGGCCTATTTCTTGCGCGTACCGATTGAAGTCTTTTGATAAAAGGAACTGGGCTGAAGAATGAATGCTTTCTCAACAGGGGGGGGGAAATGCAAGAATCCTCTTTTTTCTATAACATAACTTAACTGAAGTTTCGTCAGAACGTTTAGTCAAGCCAAAGCCGACGTATATGGAACAACCATAAAAGAAAACTCTTTTCGTTTGTGTTCCTTACTAACGAATAATGGGTTTTCTTAATAATGATAACTGGCGCATTTCTGTCTTGTTTTGCCGCTCATTTTTGAGATCATCGCAATATCTTTGTCTCAATTATTCTATTCTTGGCTATGGGGAATCGTTGGCATTTTTTCGAAATATTGGATATTTTGATAGAAAAGGAGTTCTTTCGTCTCAAAATCTCAATAATATTCATTCCTTAAAGTATTTCTTTCGGTCATTCATCGAAAGGAGACACTTGTTTGGAATTTGGTGAATTGAGATATCTGGAAACAATATTTTGGATTATTTCTTCATTCGAATTTGACGTGGAGTCTTAGTCCATTTCTGTATTCTTTCTATTCTAGATTCAAACAAAATCACAAATAAAATAGATTCATAGGTTTGATACCTTGTCTAGAACTCATGTTTGAAAGAAATATTTGATCGCATAGCATAGAGTCGACAAATGAAGTGGGGTAATTAAAAATTCACAGGTGAAAAATGGCAAAAAAGAAAGCATTCACTCCTCTTTTGTATCTTGCATCTATAGTATTTTTGCCCTGGTGGATTTCTCTCTCATTTTCTAAAAGCATGGAATCTTGGGTTACTAATTGGTCGAATACTGGTCAATCCGAAATTTTTTTGAATGATATTCAAGAAAAAAGTATTCTAGAAAAGTTCATAGAATTGGAGGAAACCCTCTTCTTGGACGAAATGATCAAGGAATACTCGGAGACACATTTGCAAAAGCTTCCTATAGGAAGCCACAAAGATACGATCCAATTAATCAAGATACACAATGAGGATCGCATCCATACGATTTTGCATTTTTCGACAAATATAATCTGTTTTGGTATTCTAAGCGGTTATTCTATTTTAGGTAATGAAGAACTTCTTATTCTTAACTCTTGGGCTCAGGAATTCCTATATAACTTAAGTGATACAGTAAAAGCTTTTTTGATTCTTTTAGTAACCGATTTATGTATCGGATTTCATTCACCCCACGGTTGGGAACTAATGATTGGTTCTGTCTACAAAGATTTTGGATTTGTTCATAATGATCAAATTATATCTGGTCTTGTTTCCACTTTTCCAGTTATTCTCGATACTATTTT